AGGTAAATATCTTGCTGAGGTCTAATGGGAAGGTTATCTTCAGTAGGAGTCTTGGTGTTGTGTCAAAATAGATAATTTTAGGTGCGGGGCAGGGCTTCCTGAGTCCCCGCTTTGCACGGTCGTGGTAATTCTAATATCAAAAATACTTGAAATAATTTAAATAATGGTATTTTGACCCTGAAGAAGACAATAGTTGATTAGTCTTGAGGTAATTCCCGGTGCTTTTAGTTGAAAGTTTTCATTTTACGATTGCTGCTAAGCCTGGGGTGGGGTGTTGTTGTTTTAGAAAAGATATGTTGATACTATTCCAATATTATAATAATATAATAGGCGGTTAGGCTTAAAAAACTACCGGGGTTTCCCCTTAAAATTATATTTCCGTAACAGCTGGTAAGTCTGGGGCGGGCTGCTGTTGGGCTGGGGGAAAAATATTGGCATATTTTAATATTATTTTGTCTGGTAAGTCTGGGGTAAATTGCTGTGCCCCAGATAAAAAATATTGGTATTATTGTAATATTATGATATTCTATGGGTGACAGGCTTTGGGAAGACTACCTGTATTTTGGGTTAAAGCTATATTTCCACAATAGCTGGTAAGTCTGGGGCGGGCTGCTGGTGTTTTAGCGGAAAAAATATTAGCATTATTGTATTATTACAATACTTCAATAGATGGTATGCCTTGGGGTAGGACTACCAATGTTTTGGGTTGAAAGTAATCACCTTTACTAAGCTACCAAAGGTTTGTCCTGTTTCCGGGGGGTTTTCAGGGGTCTTAACAACCTTAGGGGTTTAGGGGGGTAGGGGGGTTTTACGCGCGTGAAAAAGGGGCGATCAAGGGGAAGATAGAATAAACAAGCACATCTTTATGCACTTGATATCAATTAATGTTATTCTTCTAATAAAGTCTTATTACATGAATACTATGTCCGAGAGAGCAAGAAAAGTGCTCACCCTTTGAACGTTTCGGTTGGCTGGATGCACTCTGAAATGCCAGGTGAAAGGAAAAAAAAAAAGAGAACCCCTTACCCGCTGGAGTGAACGCCCGGCTTGCTGGGTAACGAGCCGTATGTATTATCAACATTAACTTATGTAAGTGTCGATGAAAGTGTGGGGAATAATATCAATTTATGGCCCTGAAGTAGGAACCAAATGCCAGGAATAATTCACCGAGTGAAACCCCCACAATTTTTGTCCCTCACCTTCAATAACCGTTATCATTTAGAAATCACCGGTTGGTAGGCTCTTACTACATCAGGTTTTGATGTTGAAGAGATTTTGAGTCTTGGTATAACTCGACTGATGAGTGTTGTGTTCGGTCTTAAATCTCGACTACTCCTTGACTTCCACATGTGTAAGATTAGTAGTAAGTTGGGTTCTAGTAATTTTTAGTTAAAATTGGTGATGTATGAGTGCTTCTTTACTAGATTAGGTTATTATACATGTATGTCCTAGTACACTATACAATATGGTTACTATAAATATATGGTGTTATTACATATATGTACATTAAAAATCCTCCATCGTACATTTATCATGTCGCAAAGAATAGTTTAATGCTAGAATCCTAGCTTTGGGAGTTAGGGGTAGGAGTTGAAATCTCCTTTCTTTGAGCAGTAGGGAGGATTTTAACCTCCGACGGTCAGTTTACAAGACTGGGGCTCTGGACGCTGAGCTACTAGTGCAGTTTCATCCGAGGACTTTGTTTTCCATTCAGCCTGCTGTTGGGATAAGGACTAGGAAGAGGGAAAAGTAGATAAGGGATGCTACTTGGCCAATGATAACGAAAGGGTGCTCTACGGGTATCCCTCCAATTCAAGTCAGAATTATTACGTCAGCTACTAAAGACCAGAACAGAAACTGTGTTACAGGGCGGAACATGAGGCTCCGCTGTTTGGAAGTGTGGAGGAAGGGGACAAGCATAAGAACCAGGATGGAGAATAGAAGGGCAAGTACGCCTCCAAGCTTGTTTGGGATGGAGCGGAGGATGGCGTAGGCAAATAGGAAGTATCATTCGGGCTTGATATGTGGGGGTGTAACAAGTGGGTTTGCAGGAGTAAAGTTGTCGGGGTCTCCTAAAAGATTTGGGGAGAAGAGGGCGAGGGAGGCTAGGGCAGTAAGAAGAACTGCAAAGCCCAGAAGATCTTTGTATGTGAAGTAAGGGTGAAATGGGACTTTGTCGGAGTTTGAGTTTAGTCCGGTGGGGTTATTTGACCCAGTTTCATGGAGAAAGAGTAGATGAATTACCGTTGCGGCTGCGATGATGAAGGGGAAAAGGAAGTGGAATGCAAAGAACCGGGTAAGGGTGGCGTTATCTACAGAAAAGCCGCCCCAAATTCATTGGACGAGGGAGCCCCCAACATAGGGGACTGCAGATAGAAGGTTGGTAATGACGGTTGCACCTCAAAACGACATTTGTCCTCAGGGGAGGACGTATCCAACGAAAGCGGTCATTATTACTAGAAGAAGTAGGACAACACCGATAGTTCATGTCTCTTTATAAAGGTAGGAGCCATAGTATAGACCACGGCCGATATGGAGGTAGATGCAAATGAAGAAGAATGATGCGCCATTGGCATGAATGCTTCGGATAAGTCAGCCGTAGTTGACATCTCGGCAAATGTGTGCAACAGAGGTAAAGGCAGTAGCAATATCTGATGTGTAGTGTATGGCTAAGAATAAGCCGGTAGCGATCTGGGTCACTAAACAGAGTCCTAAGAGAGACCCGAAGTTTCACCAGACAGAGATGTTGGAGGGGGCTGGAAGGTCGACTAAAGCATCGTTTGCGATTTTAAGAAGGGGGTGGGATTTACGGAGGTTGGCCATTACGGTTCTTGTAGTTGAATAACAACGGTGGTTTTTCAAGCCATTAGTCCTGGTTAAAGTCCTGGCAGGAATTATGGCTTTTGTTATATATTTTATTTTATTTTTCTTCGTGCTAGGGTTAGTTGCAGTTGCTTCTAACCCATCACCCTACTATGCCGCTTATGGTTTAGTTGTGGTAGCTGGGATAGGGTGTAGTGTATTAATTGGGCATGGGGCGCCTTTTCTGTCTATGATTCTATTTCTAATTTATTTGGGCGGGATGTTGGTCGTATTTGCATTCGCAGTTGCGATAGCTTCTGAACCGCATCCAGTTGGGTGAAATTCTTGGGCTGTGCTGGGTTACGGGCTTGTTTACATGGCAGCGGTAGCTGCAGTTGCTGGGGTGCTTTGAGGGGGGTGGTATGAGTCGTCTTGGGTGACAGTAGATGGGTTTGGAGAGACTGAGGTGTTTCGGGGCGATCTCGGTGGGGTGGCCATGATTTATGGCTCCGGGGGAGGGTTGTTAGTTATTAGTGCGGGGGTATTGCTTTTGACGTTGCTTGTAGTGCTTGAGATTAGCCGGCCCATGTGCCGAGGGACGTTGCGACAATAAGGGCTAGTGTTAAAAGGAAAAGGGTTAAATAGGTTTTGATTATACCTCGTTGAATGTTACTTGTTGTAGAAACTAAAGGTAGGTTGAAGGATACAATGGCTTTGGGGCCTGCCTTCTCTAGCCAGGTTTGATCTACTATCTGGTTGGCGATGTCCTGGCCAAGAACGAGGCCTAGTTTAGGGGTTAGGCGGTGTACAATGGCAGGGAAAAAGCCTAGTATATTAGAGAAGTTATGTACGTTTAAGATGGGGGTTGATTTAAACTGCTTGTTGGTTAATATGGCGAGTTCTATAGCAACAAGTAGACCGACGATTGTAACTGCAAGGGCAGCTAGTTTCAGGAGGGGAGGTATGGACATCACAGGGGTTTTTAGGGGTGTAATATTTGAGGTAATCAGGAGCCCTGCGATGATACTCCCTCATGCTAGGCGTTTAAGGGGGTTAATTACTGCGGGGTTGTTTTCGTTAATAGGGGAGAGTGGGTTAAATCGGGGGTGGCCTATAGGCACAAAGAAAATCACGCGGAAGCTGTAGATTGCTGTAAAAGATGTGGCCAGGAGGGTTAGGGTTAGGGCTCAGGCGTTTAAATGGGAGGTGTTTAATGCTTCGATGATGGCATCTTTAGAGAAGAAACCAGCTAAGAAGGGGGTTCCTGTAAGTGCGAGGCTGCCAATTGTTAGGCAAGAAGATGTAAAAGGTGCAAGGTGGTGCATGCCCCCTATTTTTCGGATGTCTTGTTCGTCGTTTAGGCTGTGAATAATAGATCCCGAGCAAAGAAATAGTATGGCTTTAAAGAAGGCGTGTGTACAGATGTGTAGAAATGCTAGTTGTGGTTGGTTTAATCCGATGGTTACCATCATGAGCCCTAGTTGGCTAGATGTAGAAAATGCGACGATTTTTTTAATGTCATTTTGCGTAAGGGCACAGGTTGCAGTGAATAGTGTCGTTAAGGCTCCGAGACAGAGGCAGGTCGTGAGGGCGACCGGGTTATTTTCCAGAAGTGGGCTCATTCGTACTAGCAGGAAGATGCCGGCTACAACTATAGTACTAGAGTGAAGTAGGGCAGATACCGGTGTAGGACCTTCCATAGCTGAGGGCAACCAAGGGTGGAGCCCAAATTGAGCTGACTTTCCGGTTGCCGCGATGATTAGTCCGATGAGGGGATAGGTCAAGTCCATATCTTTAGAGGTTGCAAAGATTTGCTGTATTTCCCAGGAGTTTAGGTTTGTTGCCATTCAAGCCATGGCGAAGATAAGTCCAATATCCCCCACTCGGTTGTACAGTACTGCTTGAAGTGCTGCAGTATTAGCGTCCGCTCGTCCGTACCACCACCCGATGAGGAGGAACGATATGATCCCCACGCCCTCTCACCCGATGAATAGTTGAAATATGTTGTTTGCAGTTACGAGAATAATTATGGCAATAAGAAAGGTTAGAAGGTACTTAAAAAAGCGGTTCACGTGTGGGTCAGCGTGCATGTATCATGTGGCGAACTCTAGAATGGACCAAGTAACGTAGAGAGCAATAGGTGTGAAAATAATCGAATAAAAGTCAAATTTTAAGCTAATGTTGATGTTGAAGGTGTTAGTATTTATTCAGGTCCAGTTAGTAACAATCGTCTCGGCGCCCTCATTAAGGAATAGGGCCAGGGGTAAGAGGCTAACAAAGAAAGCTATTTTTACAGCTGTTTTGACATGGGATGAAGCCCATTGAGGCCCCTGAGGTGTAGGACGGAATGTGGTGGCCAGTGGGTAGGCTAGTAATGCAAAGATTGTAATTAAGCTTGATGAGATCATTAGGGAGGTGGGGTGCATAGCTGCTACTTGGATTTGCACCAAGAGTTTTTGGTTCCTAAGACCAACGGATGAGCTGTTATCCTTTAGGAGCCCTTCGAGTGAGCCTGGGGGTCCAACCAAGGTCGTGGGAATTAGCAGTTCCCATTGCTGCGAGCCTCTCTCGGTGGGAAAAGGGAGTTTAACCCTTATTTCTAGAATCACAATCTAGTGTTTTTGTTAAAACTATACCTACAGGCAGTTCAACCTCAGATCAGCTCGGGTTTAAGTACAAGAAGAACAAGAGGGATAAGGTGAAGTGCAATAAGAAGATGTTCTCGGGTGTGTGAGGGTTCAAGTGCAATCACATGTGTTGGGAGAGGGCCTCGTTGAGTCATTAAGAATATGTAAAGGCTGTAGCCAGCGGTAATAAGAGTTCCGGACCCTGTAAGTGCGAGTGTTCATCAGGACCAGTCAAAAAGCGAGGTAATAATTATTAGTTCTCCCATAAGGTTAGGTAGTGGTGGTAAGGCTAGGTTGGCTAGACTGGAGATGAATCATCAAGTGGCCATTAGAGGTAGGGCCACTTGAAGTCCTCGTGCTAAAACTATCGTGCGGCTATGAGTTCGCTCATAGTTTGTATTTGCCAGGCAGAATAAGGCGGAGGAGGTAAGGCCGTGTGCAATTATAAGTGTGAGTGCCCCTGTGAGTCCTCAGGGTGATTGAATGAGAATTCCTCCGGCCACGAGGCCTATGTGGCTAACAGAGGAGTAGGCAATTAACGACTTGAGGTCCGTTTGTCGTAGGCAAATGGAGCCAGTTATAATCACACCTCAGAGTGCAAAGATAATGAAGGGGTAGCTTAACTCTTTGGTTAGCGGCTCTAGTATTGTTATTATACGGATTATGCCGTAACCCCCCAGCTTAAGTAAAACCGCTGCAAGGATTATTGAGCCTGCAATCGGGGCTTCAACGTGAGCTTTGGGGAGCCAGAGGTGAACACCATAAAGTGGTATTTTAACGAGGAAAGCCAGGAGACATCCGGCTCACCATAATTTGTCTGCATAAGATGACAGAGCGAGCGGGTCCGTGTAGTGGAGAGTCAATAATGACAGAGTTCCAGATGTATTTTGTAGTAAGAGTAATGCAACAAGAAGAGGAAGTGAGCCTGCTAATGTATAAAAGAGGAAGTAGGTCCCTGCATTTAGGCGCTCTGTCTGATTACCTCAGCGGGTAATAATAATCAGTGTGGGAATGAGTGTAGCTTCAAATATCACGTAGAATATCACGAGTTCTGTGGCGCTAAATGCTAGAATCAGGAAGAATTGGAGTGAGGCGAGAAGTGAGATATACATGCGTTGTCGACCGAGGGGTTCCGAGGCCGTGTGCTTCTGGCTTGCTAGGATTATTAGGGGAAGAAGTCAACATGTTAAAACGAGGAGGGGGGTTGACAAGGAGTCGGTGGCTATAAATAGGTTGAGCGAGGATCAGCCGGTTTCCGAGAGGTTCTTTAATCATGAAAGGCTAATCAAGGAGATGCAGAAGCTGTATAATAAAGTTATGGGCCAGAGCCAGCTAGGTTTAAGTAGTCAGGCTGTTGGAATTAACATAAGTGTTGGAATTAGAATCTTTAGCATTGGAGGAGGTTTAGGCTTTGTAGTCGGTCAGTTCCGTGGGTTCGGGCAGTGGCTACCAGAAGGGCTAGTCCGGCGCTTGCTTCACAGGCTGAGAATGCGAGCAGGAGTAGTGGGGATGCTGAGAAGTTAGTCGAGTCTAGTTGCAGTGTTCACAGGGAGAGGCCAACAAACAGGGACAGTATTATTCCCTCAAGACACAATAGTGCGGAAAGGAGGTGGGACCGGTGGAATGCCAGGCCTGTTAAACCTAGAAAAAAGGCTGAGGAGAAGGCAAAGTGTGTTGGGGTCATTAAGCGGTTGCGGATTTAAACCACAAGTTTTTGAGCCGAAATCAAATGTTTTTCTTAGACTAACCACCTATTCAGCCCATTCTAGGCCTCCTTGCACTCACTCGTAGATGAGGCCAAGGGTCAGAAGCGATAGGACTGCTGCAGCTCAGGTAAACGTAAGTAGAGGGGAGGCTAGTTGGTCACCCCAGGGGAGGGGGAGAAGAAGTGCAATTTCTAAGTCGAAGAGAAGAAAGAGGATGGCGATGAGAAAAAATCGCATTGAGAAAGGTAGTCGGGCGGAACCAATGGGGTCAAAGCCACACTCGTATGGTGACAGCTTTTCGTAGTCTGGTGTAATTTGGGGGAGTCAAAAAGACACAATGGCAAGTACCGTTGAGAGGAGGGCGGTAATTGAAATGATAGTTAGAAGAAGGCTCATTATCTTCCCTTGGATTTTAACCAAGACCAGGTGATTGGAAGTCACTTATACTAGATTTGATACTAGGAAGATTAAGATCCTCATCAGTAAATAGAGATATAGAGGAAGAGTCAGACGACGTCTACAAAGTGTCAGTATCACGCGGCTGCCTCAAAGCCAAAATGGTGGTCGGATGTAAAATGGTGTAGGATTTGACGTAATAGACAAACGGCTAGAAAAGACGAGCCAACTAAGACGTGAAGTCCGTGGAAGCCGGTTGCAACAAAGAATGTGGCACCGTAAACTCCGTCTGCGATGGTGAATGGGGCTTCGTGGTATTCAAGGCCCTGGAGGAAGGTGAAGTATCCACCGAGCAAAATTGTAAGAGCGAGAGATTGGATAGCTTGTTTTCGCTCACCTTCTATAATACTGTGATGTGCTCATGTAACAGTTACGCCAGAGGCAAGAAGGACTGCTGTGTTAAGAAGGGGGACTTCAAACGGGTCTAAGGGGGTGATGCCTGCGGGTGGTCAGAAACCGCCCAGGTCGGGGGTGGGTGCTAGGCTTGAGTGATAAAAAGCCCAGAAGAAGCCTAAGAAAAATAGGACTTCTGAGGTGATAAACAGGATTATACCGTATCGGAGGCCTTTTTGTACGGGAGGGGTGTGGTGTCCTTGAAACGTGCCTTCCCGAACGACATCTCGTCATCATTGGAAGACTGTTAAAATAAGAAGGACTGTTCCAATAGTTATTAGGGTAGTAGAGTGGAAGTGGAATCAGATAGCAAGGCCAGATGTTATCAATAGGGCAGCGATAGCCCCCGTGAGGGGTCATGGGCTAGGGTCGACTATGTGGTACGGGTGCGCTTGAGGGGCCATTAGACGTTCTCTTGTAGGTAAAGACTTAGGAGTAAAACAAAGACATAGGCTTGAATTATAGCAACTGCAACTTCTAGGAGAGTGAGGAGAAAGAGAACTGTTGTTGTTAAAATAGCAACAACAGGCATAAGCGGAAGAAGAACGAAGGCAGCTGTTGCAATGAGTTGAATAAGCAGGTGGCCAGCTGTAAGATTTGCTGTAAGCCGAACACCGAGAGCGAGAGGTCGGATAAAGAGGCTAATTGTTTCGATAATGATTAGTACTGGGATGAGAAGGGTGGGAGTCCCTTCTGGAAGGAGGTGGCCTAGGGCGACTGTTGGTTGGTTCCGCATGCCAATAATGACAGTTGCCAGTCAGAGTGGGACTGCGAGGCCGAGGTTAAGCGAGAGTTGGGTTGTAGGTGTAAATGTGTACGGAAGGAGCCCGAGCATATTAATAGAAATAAGATAAAGCATTAGTGAGGCGAACAAAATGGCTCATTTGTGTCCGGCTGGGTTTAGCGGAAGAAGAAGTTGAGATGTAAAGCCGCTAATAAACCACCCTTGAAGTGAGACCATACGATTGTTTAATCAGCGAGAGACAGGGGCTGGGAACAGGGTTCAGGGCAGCGTAATTGCTAGGGCAATTAGGGGGATGCCGAGGAATACGGGAGACATAAATTGATCAAAGAAGCTTAGTATCATGGTCAGTTTCAGGGTTCTGTTTTAGGTTTTTGTGTGCTTTGGGAGGTTGGCTCGTTGGGGTAGGTGTGAGCTAAAACTTTTGGGGGAATAACAGTTAAAAGGATTATTCAAGAGAAAACCAAAATTGCAAATCAGGGTGCGGGGTCCAGTTGGGGCATGTCGCTAGGGGTGGTTGTTAGGCACCAGTCTTTAGCTTAAAAGGCTAACGCTTGTACTTATTAGCTTCTTAGCGAGGCGTCTTCAATTATTAGCGAAGACCAGTCCTCAAAGTGGTCAAGTGGGACTGCCTCTACAACGACGGGTATAAAACTATGGTTCGCCCCGCAAATTTCAGAGCATTGGCCATAGAATACGCCTGGTCGGCTAACAATAAAGGTTGCTTGGTTTAGTCGTCCAGGCACAGCGTCAACTTTTACGCCCAGGGAGGGGACTGCTCAGGAGTGCAGAACATCTTCAGCCGAGATGAGGACTCGAATTGGGGATTCTACAGGAATTACTATTCGGTGGTCTGCTTCAAGTAGTCGGAACTGACCAGGGGTTAGGTCTTGTGTTGGAATCATGTAGGAGTCAAAACCAAGGTCTTGGTAGTCTGTATATTCGTAGCTTCAGTATCATTGGTGGCCTAATGCTTTAATTGTCAGGTGGGGGTCGTTAATTTCGTCTATTAAATATAAAATGCGGAGAGACGGGAGGGCGATGAGAATTAGAATAATAGCTGGGAGAACTGTCCAGATTACTTCAATTTCTTGAGAATCTAAGACAAGTTTGTCGGTTAGTTTGGCCGTGACCATTGCCACAATAATATAAAGTACTATTGCGCTGATGAGAATAACAATTATTAAGGCGTGATCATGGAAGTGAAGTAGTTCTTCTATTAGGGGGGAAGCTGCGTCCTGAAACCCCAGTTGTGACGGATGTGCCATTATGTTCAAGATACGCGGGGGTTTAACCCACAATTCTGCCTTGACAAGGCAGTGTTATAACGTTTTACTAGTATCTTATTGGTGTGTTGTGAAGAAAGTGACAGAGCGGTTATGTGGTTGGCTTGAAACCAATTGATGGGGGTTCAACTCCTCCCTTTCTCGTTAGTTGTTTGAGTTTATACGAACTTGAACGAATGCGGGCTCCTCAAATGTGTGGTAGGGTGGGGGGCAGCCGTAAAGTCACTCAATATTAGTTGAAGTTAGTTCTACTGCTCCGACTTCTCGTTTGGCTGTAAATGCTTCTCAAATAATAAACAAAAATAAAATTACAGCAACGAGGGACATTAGTGACCCGATTGATGAGACAGTATTTCAAAGGGTATATGCATCCGGGTAGTCGGAGTACCGACGAGGTATCCCGGCCAGGCCAAGAAAATGTTGGGGGAAGAATGTGAGGTTTACTCCTACAAACATTAGGCCAAAGTGGATTTTTGTTCATGCGGAGTGAAGGGTGTAGCCTGTAAATAGGGGGAATCAGTGTACGAAGGCGGCAACGATTGCAAACACAGCACCCATAGATAATACATAGTGGAAATGGGCTACTACATAGTATGTGTCATGGAGAACGATGTCGAGAGAGGAGTTAGCTAAGACAATGCCAGTAAGGCCGCCCACTGTAAATAGGAAAATAAAGCCTAGAGCCCAGAGAAGTGGGGTTTCTCATTTGATGCTTCCTCCATGGAGGGTTGCAAGTCAGCTAAAGACTTTTACGCCGGTTGGGATGGCAATAATTATTGTGGCAGAAGTAAAGTAGGCCCGTGTGTCCACATCCATACCAACTGTAAATATGTGATGGGCCCATACGATGAAGCCCAGAAGTCCAATAGCTATCATAGCCCAGACTATTCCTATGTAGCCGAAGGGTTCTTTCTTACCTGCATAGTATGCAACAATGTGAGAAATCATCCCGAAGCCAGGAAGAATTAAAATGTATACCTCTGGGTGACCAAAGAATCAGAATAGGTGTTGATAGAGGATGGGATCACCCCCTCCGGCAGGGTCAAAGAAAGTTGTGTTTAGGTTGCGGTCTGTTAATAGCATTGTGATGCCAGCCGCTAAGACTGGAAGGGAAAGGAGGAGAAGAACGGCCGTGATTAGTACGGCTCACACAAATAGTGGGATTTGGTATATAGTGACCGCTGTAGGTTTCATGTTGATGATGGTGGTAATAAAGTTGATTGCTCCCAGGATTGATGAAATTCCGGCAAGGTGAAGAGAGAAGATTGTGAGGTCTACGGACGCTCCGGCGTGTGCCAGATTTCCAGCCAGGGGAGGATAAACGGTTCATCCTGTCCCAGCCCCGGCTTCTACACCTGAAGAGGCTAGGAGGAGAAGAAACGATGGGGGTAGAAGTCAGAAGCTCATGTTATTTATCCGAGGGAAAGCCATATCGGGGGCTCCGATCATTAGCGGGATAAGTCAGTTTCCGAACCCTCCGATCATAATTGGTATTACTATAAAGAAGATTATTACAAAGGCGTGTGCGGTAACGATCACGTTATAAATTTGATCGTCTCCCAGGAGAGCCCCAGGTTGGCTGAGTTCTGCTCGAATGAGCAGACTTAGGCCTGTCCCCACTATTCCGGCTCAGGCACCAAATACGAGATAGAGGGTGCCGATGTCTTTGTGATTGGTCGAGAAAAATCAACGTGTGATTGCCACAGGTAGGATGGCTGAGTTAAGCGGTGGATTGTAGACCCATAGACAGAGGTTCAAGCCCTCTTCTTATCAAGCTCTGGGGTGTTACATATTAGATTGCAAATCTAAAGAAGCAGGCTAATCGTCTGCCGGGGCTTTTTCCCGCCTTTTACTGGTTAAACTAGGCGGGAAAAAGTAGATAGATGCTCGCCGGATTGGGCGCTTAGCTGTTAACTAAGATTTTGTAGGATCAAGGCCTTCCTATCTAGAAAGGCTTTAGCTTAATTAAAGTGTTTGCTTTGCACGCAGAAGATGTGGGTTAATATCCCGCAAGTCTTAACAGGGACTGAGAGATTTTCACTCACGCTGACGGCTTTGAAGGCCGTTGGTCTAATTGCTAGCCTAAGTCCCTAGGTGATGAGCAGTGCTACGGCAGCAGGTGCTAATGGTAGGAGAAGGGTGGTTGCTGCAGTGGAAACTGCGAGGGGAAGAGTGAATTGGGGGGTAGAGAATCGTCAGGGGGTCATGCCAACGAGGTTATTAGGGAATATCGTCAGGGTTATAGCATATGAGAGGCGTAGGTAGAAGTAAAGGCTTAGGAGGGCAGTTAGTGCAGCGAGGGTAGCAAGTGCCGGCAGATCTTGTTTAGTGAGCTCTTGAAGAATAAACCACTTTGGTATAAAGCCAGTGAGTGGCGGCAGACCACCTAGGGAAAGTAGGACTAGAGGTGCTAGGGCTGTGAGGGCGGGAGTTTTTGCTCAGGAGATTGCGAGTGCGTTAACAGTAGTGGCCTTGTTTACTTTGAAGATGAGGAAGGCTGAAAAGGTCATAGTAAAATATGTTAGGAGTGCAAGGAGGCTCAGGAGGGGTGAAAATTGAAGAATAAGTATTATTCAGCCAAGGTGAGCGATTGAGGAGTAGGCAAGGACTTTGCGTAGCTGGGTTTGGTTGAGGCCACCCCAGCCCCCAACAAGCCCAGAGAGAAGGCCAATAATAATTAGAGGCGTAGGATTGGTTGTCTGAATTTGTAGTAGTAGAGCAAAAGGTGCAAGTTTTTGTCAGGTTGATAAAATAAGACCGGTGGTGAGGCTTAGGCCCTGAAGAACTTCGGGGAGTCAAGAGTGTATAGGTGCTAGTCCGATTTTCAGTGCGAGGGCGACCACAACCATTGTTGTGGGGAGGGGGTGTGTCATCTGTTGAATGTCTCATTGGCCGGTGATTCAAGCGTTGGTGGTGCTTGCAAACAGGAGGGTGGCGGCTGCTGTGGCTTGTGCTAGGAAGTATTTAGTAGTGGCTTCGACGGCCCGAGGGTGGTGGTGTTGGGCTATTAGTGGAATAATGGCTAGTGTATTAATTTCAAGGCCCATTCACGCGAGAAGCCAGTGTGAGCTTGCAAAGGTGAGTGTTGTACCTAGGCCCAAACCAAATAGAAGGGTGGACAAGATGTAGGGGTTCATTAGCAAAGGCAGGGTTTTAACCTACATGGTTGGGGTATGGGCCCAAGAGCTTGTTTAGCTGACTTTACTAGGAAGTGGTGTAGAGGAAGCACGAAGAGTTTTGATCTCTTCAGGTTGGGTTCGATCCCCTTCTTTCTAAGGAGCTGGGGGGACTTTAACCCCCATAATTCACTCTATCAAAGTGGCCCCTAAATTCAGGCACAGCTCCTGTGCCTACAGCTGAGGTGGGAGGCCAGCGAATGCAATAGGGAGCGCTAAGTGTCAAATAACCAGCGCCAGTGTTAGTGGAAGAAAATTTTTTCAAATGAGGTGTATAAGCTGGTCGTAACGGAATCGTGGATATGACGCCCGGACCCAGAGAAAGACAACAGAGAGAAGGGCTGCTTTAGTTATTAAGTTGATACTTGTTAATTCTGGAATGTTTGGGATGTGTGAGGCGCCTAAGAATAGTGTTGCGGACAGCGTATTTATTAGGAGAATGTTTGAATATTCGGCTAAAAAGAACAAAGCGAAAGGTCCCCCTGCGTACTCTACGTTGAAGCCCGAGACAAGTTCAGACTCCCCCTCTGTTAGGTCGAAGGGTGCACGGTTTGTTTCGGCAAGAGTGGAGATGTATCATATGGCAGCCAGGGGTCAGGCGGGTACTACTAGTCAAATAGCCTCTTGGGCTGTGTTAAAGACTTGGAGGGTGAAGCCCCCTGCAAAGATAATGATGCTGAGTAAGATGAGCCCGAGGCTAACTTCGTAAGAAATTGTTTGTGCAACAGCACGTAGTGCTCCCATTAGAGCATACTTTGAATTAGATGCTCAGCCCGACCCGAGGATGGAATATACCGCGAGGCTAGACAGGGCTAGAATAAATAAAATCCCCAGGTTAAGGTCCACGACAGGGTACGGGAAAGGTATGGGGGCTCAAAGTGCAAGGGCCAGTGTGAGTGCGAGTATGGGGGACAAGAGGAATAAAACTGGTGAGGAGGTCGAAGGGCGAACGGGTTCTTTAATGAAGAGTTTTACGCCGTCAGCAATAGGTTGAAGGAGGCCGTAAGGCCCAACGATGTTAGGGCCTTTTCGGAGTTGTATGTAGCCTAGTACTTTTCGCTCAAGGAGGGTAAGGAATGCTACGGCTAACAAGACGGGGACAATAAAGGCTAGGGGGTTAATAATATGCGTAATGAGGGTTGAAATCATAGTTAAGGAGAGGACTTGAACCTCTGTGGAAAGGGCTTAGGTCTTTTGCATTAGCCGGGCTCTGCCACCCCAACTTACTGTTATCTCCAGCAAAGTGGATATGCCCTTTTGCCTAGTTTAGATTTTTTCATTAGGTGGGGGTGAGGCGTACTTTTAGCATGGGCCCCTTCTTTTCGGTCCTTTCGTACTAGAAAAGATCATGTCATAGATAGAAACTGACCTGGATTACTCCGGTCTGAACTCAGATCACGTAGGACTTTAATCGTTGAACAAACGAACCCTTAATAGCGGCTGCACCATTAGGATGTCCTGATCCAACATCGAGGTCGTAAACCCCCTTGTCGATATGGGCTCTAAAAGGGGATTGCGCTGTTATCCCTAGGGTAACTTGGTTCGTTGATCGGTATTACCGGATCAGTTTGGTCAGAATTTCTGCTGGTTAGAGCCGTTGCTCTGGCTTGCGGGAGAAGAAGTAACTTAGGGGTGTGCTCCCCTTCCACGTGGGGGTTTTGTATTCCCCATGGTCGCCCCAACCGAAGACATCAAGGCAGGTTCCACTTAGTTCAGGCCCTTAGCGGGGGTTATTTGACATGGGCCACCTGTGTGTCTAAAGCTCCATAGGGTCTTCTCGTCTTATGGTTTTATCCCCGCTTCTGCACGGGGAGATCAATTTCATTGACCGGGGGAAGGAGACAGTTAAGCCCTCGTTATGCCATTCATACAGGTCTTCATTTAAAAGACAAGTGATTACGCTACCTTTGCACGGTCAAAATACCGCGGCCGTTGAACTAAGTCGTCACTGGGCAGGCGGGACCTCTTATACTGTGGTTATGCAAGAGGCGATGTTTTTGGTAAACAGGCGAGGCTTGGGGTATGTTTGCCGAGTTCCTTCTCCCCCTTTTGGTCTTTCCTTTTGGGCACACCAGTGTGGGGTTAACGGGTTTACATTGGATGTTTTTCTGGCCTAAATTTATGGTGGTTTCCAATACCCTCTTTGATTGGGGCCGTTAAGACTCGGTGGGGGGTCCGTTCCGACTTACACATGTGCAAGGAGAAAGTGGTTGTACTTTCTTATTACTCATATTAGCATAGTCGTTCCTATGTGGTGCATAGGAGGGCCTGTTAAATGTGGGGGATTAAGATAAGGTTATCGGTATAACGGGAGGGCTTCATGTCTGAGCTTTAACGCTTTCTGTAAAGGTGGCTGCTTTTAGGCCCACTAAAACATCTGTCCTTATTTGAATATGATCTTTATCCTGCTGGGAAAGTTGTGTCTTGTTTCAAAGGGGCTGTACCCCCTTTGACTAACACCCCTGGTTTCTCATTGCATCTGAAGGGTTAAATAAAGTGCATGAGTGGAGAATCCAGGGGGCTGAACTTCTATTCAATTCACAGGCAACCAGCTATAACTGAGTTCGGTAGGTTTGTCACCTCTACTCAAAGCTCTTCCCACTCTTTTGCCACAGAGACGGGTTCGCCCTATAAATAGGCTGTCTTGGAGTAGCTCACTCAGTTTCGGGGTTACAAACTTTAGGGTCTCTTTGCTTGAAAGTGCTAGCTAAATCATGATGCAAAAGGTACGAGGTATAAGCTCTGCTTCTTTAAGCTTTACTGGGCTTTTTCATCTCTCTTTCAGCTTTCCCTTGCGGTACTTTTTCTATTGCTCCAAATTTCCTTTTTTATCGCCTGGACTAAGGGGGGAGAATGGTTTAGCTACGTGGGTGTTTCGTGCTTTAGGGGTTATGAATGGGGGTTTGTTGTGTTAAGGGGTGGGGCTAGCTAATAGGCGTCAGGGTGATCCGAGTTGCACGGACGTCTTCTCGGTGTAAGTGAGATGCTGTATCTATCTTAGCTACACTCTGATTTTTCCAAGTACACCTTCCGGTACACTTACCATGTTACGACTTTCCTCCCCTTCGCGGTCTGTTGGCTTTTAATTAGGTTTATTCAGGATGCTTGGGGAGGGTGACGGGCGGTGTGTGCGCGCTTTAGGGCCAGTTTCAGCGGGACGCTCTATTTCCTGCTTACTGCTAAATCCTCCTTCAGCTGCATGTTTCAATGCAACATTCGTGTTTGCTATGCTTAGCAAATGTAGCCCATTTCTTCCCCCCTCATTCACTACACCTCGACCTGACGTTTTGGGCTGTGCCAATTTTGCTTACTGTAAATCCTTCACAGGGTAAGCTGACGACGGTGGTATATAGGCGGATAAAACAAGAGAGGGTGAGGTTTAACGGGGGTTATCGGTTCTAGAACAGGCTCCTCTAGGTGGATGTTAAGCACCGCCAAGTCCTTTGGGTTTTAAACTGACGTTCATAATCCCCGGGCGGATATGGAGTGTATGGTGCAATCGATGTTTAGGGCTAAGCATAGTGGGGTATCTAATCCCAGTTTGTTCCTTAGCTTTCGTGGGTTCAGGATAAGTAGAGCTACTTTCGTAATTGGGTTTCATACTTTCGGGTGCGTATAACAGCTTTGAAAGCGTTCGGCTCTAGTTTAGTAAATCCCCTAACCACTCTTTACGCCGTTGTTTGTCAACTTGGGCCTCTCGTATAACCGCGGTGGCTGGCACGAGTTTTACCGGCCCTCTTAACCTTAACTAAGTCAAGTTTTCACTTATGGCTTAATATTTATCACTGCTGAGGTCCCTTGAGGGTGTGGCTAAGCAAGGCGTCGTGGGCTAGCTGGGCTTGTGCCTGATACCGGCTCCTAGTTCCCAAGCAGGGAGTTGTGGGCATTCTCACAGGGGGGCGGATACTTGCATGTGTAAGTTTAGTTAGAGTCGACACTAAAGTCAGGACCAAGCCTTTGTGCTCCCGGGGCTTTCTAGGGCCCATCTTAACATCTTCAGTGTTATGCTTTAATTAAGCTACGTTAGC